ACATTTTGCTTCGAACATAGGAATTGCTAAGAGTAAAATTCGGGAAAAAGAACCGATTGTATGGGAAATACTTCAGGAAGTTATGCAGGGACATCCCGTATTGCTGAATAGAGCGCCTACTCTGCATAGATTAGGTATACAAGCATTCCAACCCATTTTAGTAGAGGGGCGTGCTATTTGTTTGCATCCATTAGTTTGTAAGGGATTCAATGCAGACTTTGATGGGGATCAAATGGCTGTTCATGTGCCTTTATCTTTAGAAGCTCAAGCAGAAGCTCGTTTACTTATGTTTTCTCATACGAACCTCTTGTCTCCGGCTATTGGGGATCCAATTTCTGTACCAACTCAAGATATGCTTATTGGACTTTACGTATTAACGAGTGGGAATCGTCGAGGTATTTATTCAAAAAGGTATAATCCATGGAATTGCAGAAATTCTAAAAATGAAAGAATTCGAGATAATAACTATAAGTATACGAAAAAAAAAGAACCTTTTTTTTGTAATTCCTATGATGCAATTGGAGCTTATCAACAGAAAAGAATAAACTTAGATAGTCCTTTGTGGCTCCGGTGGCGGCTAGATCAACGCATTATTTCGTCAAGAGAAGTTCCTATCGAAGTTCACTACAAATCTTTGGGTACCTATCATGAAATTTATGGGCATTATCTAGTAGTAAGAAGTAAAAAAAAAGAAATTCGTTCTATATACATTCGAACCACTGTTGGTCATATTTCTTTTTATCGACAAATAGAAGAAGCTATACAAGGTTTTTGCCGGGCCTATTCATATGAGATATCTAATCATATAGATGGTTGATATATAAGATAAGCAAATTTATGATACCGGTGTAAATTCAGGTCTTCGTGGTTTAACTAGCATCATAGTTTTTCAATTTCTACGCAAATCAAGATAAAGAAAAGGAAGTTTTCGAATCATTGACTCAAACCCATTGTTGAACCGAATCCCACTAAGTGGAATATGGAGGTATTTATGGCAGAACGGGCCAATTTAGTCTTTCACAATAAAGTGATAGGTGGAACTGCCATTAAACGACTTATTAGCAGATTAATAGATCACTTCGGAATGGCATATACATCACATATCCTGGATCAAGTAAAGACTATGGGATTCCGTCAAGCTACGGCTACATCCATTTCATTAGGAATTGATGACCTTTTAACAATACCTTCTAAAGGATGGCTAGTCCAAGATGCTGAACAACAAAGTTTTATTTTGGAAAAACATCATCATTATGGGAATGTACATGCGGTAGAAAAATTACGCCAATCCATTGAGATATGGTATGCTACAAGTGAATATTTGAGACAAGAAATGAATCCTAATTTTAGGATGACCGACCCCTTTAATCCAGTCCATATAATGTCTTTTTCGGGAGCTAGAGGAAATGCATCTCAAATACACCAATTAGTAGGTATGAGAGGATTAATGTCGGATCCACAAGGACAAATGATTGATTTACCTATTCAAAGCAATTTACGCGAAGGGCTATCTTTAACAGAATATATAATTTCTTGCTATGGAGCCCGTAAAGGGGTTGTAGATACTGCTGTACGAACATCGGATGCTGGATATCTTACACGCAGACTTGTTGAAGTAGTTCAACACATTGTTGTACGTCGAACAGATTGTGGTACCATTCGAGGAATTTCGGTGAATACCCAGAATGGAATGATGCCGGAAAGAATTTGGATACAAACATTAATTGGTCGTGTATTAGCAGACGATATATACAGAGGTTCACGATGCATTGCTGTCCGAAATCAAGATATTGGAATTGGACTTATCAATAGATTTAAAACCTTTCAAAGACAACCAATATCTATACGAACCCCCTTTACCTGTAGGAATACATCTTGGATCTGCCGATTGTGTTATGGCCAAAGTCCTACTCATGGCCACTTGGTGGAATTAGGAGAAGCTGTAGGTATTATTGCGGGACAATCCATTGGAGAACCGGGCACTCAACTAACATTAAGAACTTTTCATACTGGCGGAGTATTCACAGGGGGTACTGCAGACCATGTGCGAGCACCTTCTAATGGAAAAATTAAATTCAATGAGGATTTGGTTCATCCTACACGTACACGTCACGGGCATCCTGCTTTTCTATGTTATATAGACTTATATGTAACTATTGAAAGTGGTGATATTATACATAATGTGACTATTCCACCAAAAAGTTTTCTATTAGTTCAAAATAATCAATATGTAAAATCAGAACAAGTGATTGCCGAGATTCGCGCAGGAGCATACACTTTGAATTTAAAAGAAAAGGTTCGGAAACATGTCTATTCTGACTTAGAAGGAGAAATGCATTGGAGTACTGATGTGTACCATGCATCAGAATTTAGATATAGTAATGTCCATATCTTACCAAAAACAAGTCATTTATGGATATTATCAGGAAGATCATACAGGTCCGGTTCAGTCTCTTTTTCACTCCGAAAAGATCAAGATCAAATGAACATTCATTATCTTTCTACTGGAGAAAGAAATATTTGTAACCTTTTAGTAAGTAATGATCAAGTAAGACATAAATTATTTCGTTTCAATCCTTCTGATAAAAAAGAAAGAAGGGTCCCAGATTATTCAATATTGAATCAAATCATATGTATAGATCATTGTCATTTTATACATCCTGCTATTTTCCATGATACTACGGATTTATTAGCAAAGAGGCGAAGAAATAGATTCATCATTCCATTTCCATTCCAATCGATTCAAGAACGAGACAAAGAACTAATGTTAGCTTCCAGTATCTCGATTGAAATACCAATCAATGGTATTTTTCGTAGAAATAGGATTCTTGCTTATTTCGATGATCCTCAATACCGAACACAGAGCTCGGGAATTACTAAATATAGGACTATAGGTATAAATTCCATTTTAAAAAAAGAGGATTTTTTAATTGAGTATCAAGGAGTTAAAGAGTTTAAGCCAAAATACCAAATCAAAGTAGATCGATTTTTTTTCATTCCCGAGGAAGTGCATATTTTACCAGAATCTTCTTCCATAATGGTACGGAACAACAGTATCGTTGAAGTAGATACACCAATCACTTTAAATATAAAAAGTCGAGTAAGGGGGTTGGTCCGAGTGGAAAAGAAAAAAAAAAAGATTGAATTAAAAATATTTTCCGGGGATATCTATTTTCCCGGCGAAATGGATAAGATATCCCGACACAGTGCCATCTTGATACCACCCAGAACAGTAAAAAAAAATTCAAAAGAATCAAAAAAAATGAAAAATTGGATCTATGTCCAATGGATCACAATTACAAAAAAAAAATATTTTGTTTTGGTTCGACCCGCAATTTTATATGAAATAGGGGATGGTATCAATTTAGTAAAACTTTTTTCCCAAGATATGTTCCAAGAAAGAGATAATCTGGAACTTAAAGTTATTAATTATATTCTTTCTGTAAATGGAAAATCAATTAGGGGAATTTCTGATACAAGTATTCAATTAGTTCGGACTTGTTTAGTCTTAAATTGGGATCAAGACAAAAAATTTTCTTCTATCGAAAATGCGCATGCTTCTTTTGTTGAAGTAAGTACAAATGGTTTTGTTAGATATTTCTTAAGAATTGACTTAGTGAAATCCCATATTTCATATATAAGAAAAAGGAATAATCCGCCCGGTTCAGGATTTATCTTGGATAATGAGTCGGATCGGACCAACATCAATCCATTTTTTTCTATGGATTCGAAGGAAAAAATTCAACAATCACTTGGCCAAAATAGCGGGACTATTCGTGTGTTGTTGAATAGAAATGAGAAATGCCGATCTTTGATAATTTTGTCATCATTTAATTGTTTTCAAATACGACCATTCAACGATGCAAAATATTACAATGGGATAAAAGAAGAAATTAATCAAATTCAAAGAAATCCTATAATTCCAATTAATAATTCGTTAGGTCCTTTAGGAATAGCCATTCAAGTTTCAAATTTTTATTTTTACCGTTTAAAAACTCATAATCAGATATCGATAACTAAAAATTTGAAACTTGACAAATTAAAGGAAACTTTTCAAGTATTCAAATATTATTTAATGGACGAAAACGAGAGAATTTATAAACCTGATCTATATAGTAACATCGTTTTAAATCCATTCTATTTGAATTGGCATTTTCTCCATCATAATTATTGTGAAAAAACGTTTACAAAAATTAGTCTTGGGCAATTGATTTGCGAAAATGTATGTATAGTTCAAACGAAAAATGCTCCACAACTAAAATCGGGTCAAGTTCTAACTATTCAAATGGATTCTGTAGGAATAAGATCGGCTAACCCTTATTTGGCGACTCCTGGAGCAACCGTTCATGGCCATTATGGAGAAATACTTTCTGAAGGAGATATATTAGTTACATTTATATATGAAAAATCGAGATCAGGTGATATAACACAAGGTCTTCCAAAAGTAGAACAGGTATTAGAAGTTCGTTCGATTGATTCAATATCGCTGAACCTAGAAAAGAGAATTGATACTTGGAACAGGCGTATAACAAGAATTCTTGGCATTCCTTGGGGATTCTTGATTGGTGCTGAGCTAACTATAGCGCAAAGTCGTATTTCTTTGGTTAATAAAATTCAAAAAGTTTATCGATCCCAGGGAGTTCACATCCATAATAGACATATAGAAATTATTGTGCGTCAAATAACATCAAAAGTATTGGTTTCAGAAGATGGAATGTCTAATGTTTTTTCGCCCGGTGAACTAATTGGATTGTTGCGAGCCGAACGAGCCGGGCGTGCCTTAGAAGAGGCGATTTGCTATCGAGTTCTATTATTGGGAATAACAAAAACATCTCTGAATACTCAAAGTTTCATATCTGAAGCAAGTTTTCAAGAAACTGCTAGAGTTTTAGCAAAAGCCGCTCTCCGGGGTCGCATAGATTGGTTGAAAGGTCTGAAAGAGAACGTTGTTTTAGGGGGAATGATACCAGTAGGTACCGGATTCAAAAGAAAAATGCATCGTTCAAAGCCAAAGCAATATAACAAGATTACCTTGGAAACAAAAAAAAATAATTTATTCGAGGACGAAATGAGAGATATTTTGTTTCACCACAGAGAATTATTTTTTTTTCATTTCAAAGAATTTATGTGATACATCAGAGCAATCTAGGATTAAATAATTCCTAAAATAATGATTCTTAGGGCGGATTCATCTCCGGTCATTTTATTTTGTAATAAAGGAAAGGTAATAAATAGAATAATCATATTAAATAGAAAAAAAATGGCCCGATCATGTATCAATGCCCAATCTTCGGTAGAAAGGAAGGTTCCTTCGGAACACTTATTTATTTCTATTTCAGTATACCGGGTCTATTTCTTTCATTTCAAAAAAAAAAACTTTTGAAATGAAAGAAAAGTGTGGGGATAAATATAAATGAAAAAAAGATATTGGAACATAATTTTGGAAGAGATGATGGAAGCAGGAGTTCATTTTGGCCACGGTACTAGAAAATGGAATCCTAAAATGTCACCTTATATATCTGCAAAGCGTAAGGGTATTCATATTACAAATCTTATTAGAACTGCTCGGTTTTTCTCAGAAGCTTGTGATTTAGTTTTTGATGCAGCAAGTAGGGGGAAACAATTCTTAATTGTTGGTACCAAAAAAAAAGCAGCTGATTCAGTAGCGCGGGCTGCAATAAGAGCTCGGTGTCATTATGTTAATAAAAAATGGCTCGGCGGTATGTTAACGAATTGGTATACTACAGAAACACGACTTCACAAATTCAGGGACTTGAGAACGCAACAAAAGACGGGGAGACTCAATTGTTTTCCAAAAAGGGATGCCGCTATATTGAAGAGACAATTAGCTCATTTGGAAACATATCTTGGCGGCATTAAATATATGACGGGGTTACCTGATATTGTAATAATCGTCGATCAACAAGAAGAATATACGGCTCTTCTAGAATGTATAACTTTGGAAATTCCAACAATTTGTTTAATCGATACAAATAGTGACCCGGACCTCGCCGATATTTCGATTCCAGCTAATGATGATGCTATAGCCTCAATTCGATTAATTCTTAACAAATTAGTATTTGCAATTTGTGAGGGTCGTTCTAGCTATATACGAAATTCTTGATTAATAATAAGATAAATAAATTATTGGATTTGGTTGGAGGGATTCGTAGATTTATGGAATCGGTTACTCTACTAGTAAGAAATTGCACGAAAAATCAAACTATAAAAAGAACAAACGAAAATTTTATGTGATTAGTCGTAGTATTCAAAATCAAAAATGAAAGTATACAAGTCAAAAAGGAAAGGAGATGTTTGAATCAAAATAATTCCCCTTCAAGTTCTTATTTTTTTTTAGAGGGCAGGACAATATGAATGTTTTATTATGTTCCATCAACACATTAAAAAGATTATACGATATATCCGCTGTGGAAGTAGGTCAACATTTCTATTGGCAAATAGGGAGTTTCCAAGTACACGCCCAAGTACTTATTACTTCTTGGGTTGTAATTGCTATCTTATTAGTTTCAGCCATTCTAGTTATTCGAAATCTTCAAACCATTCCCACTTTCGGTCAAAATTTCTTTGAATATGTTCTTGAATTCATTAGAGATGTGAGCAAAACTCAGATTGGAGAAGAATATGGTCCGTGGGTTCCTTTTATTGGAACTATGTTTCTATTTATTTTTGTTTCTAATTGGTCAGGGGCTCTTTTGCCTTGGAAAATAATAAAATTACCCCATGGGGAGTTAGCTGCACCCACAAATGATATAAATACTACCGTTGCGTTAGCTTTACTTACATCTGTTGCATATTTCTATGCGGGTCTTTCAAAAAAAGGATTAGCTTATTTTAGTAAATATATCCAACCAACTCCAATCCTTTTACCGATTAACATCTTAGAAGATTTCACAAAACCCTTATCGCTTAGTTTTCGACTTTTCGGGAATATATTAGCCGATGAATTAGTAGTTGTTGTTCTTGTTTCTTTAGTACCTTTAGTAGTTCCTATACCTGTCATGTTCCTTGGATTATTTACAAGCGGTATTCAAGCTCTAATTTTTGCTACTTTAGCTGCGGCTTATATAGGTGAATCCATGGAAGGCCATCATTGACTAGTTTTCTAAAAAATAGTCTTTTTCGTTTAGTTTGCCACACATATACTGCGGCTCAAGATAATCTACTTAGTAGACATCAATAAATATATATAGAAATAAATTATGAAAATTTGCAATAATAAAAATAAAAGGTTTATCCCCCCCCAAAAAAAAATAAACATGCAGTAAGGTATACTGCAAATAAGTATACAATTTATAGTAAAATATAAAGGATTACCGGAGAATTGTAGAAAAAAATAGGAAAAAATCTATTTAAAAGATCTTTTTCCTAAAAAGACTTTTTGTTTTACAAATTTTAACTTTCCTCCAATAAATAATTTTTTTCTTCTTGTTGTATTTTGTTTTATTTATTTAATTTTAACATTTATTTATTTAATTTTAACATAATAAATACTATTTCATATTTATTATTATATTCTTTAATAATTATATATATATAATTCGATTAGCATATATTAGTATATATTAGCATATTAGAAATAAAAAATTAAGAGCTATAATAATGTATGATATTTACGTTTACGGCGTGTGATAAAAAGATACTATATCGAAATAGAAGAGATTCCCGTTTCATTCACATTCAATTCAACGATTGACCAAAAGATAATTAAAAAAAATTACATTTAGATCACTTAAATTCCAATATTTCTATGCAACAATAATAAAGCCTAACGAATTTATTTAGATTGATTGCATCCATATGGGATAATAATAAAAGGGGGAAGAAGGGCTTTCGAAAAAAAAAAAGATAAAAAAATAGAGTAGAGGTGGGGGGTCAAACTGGATGTATATAATCTGATCACTATAAGACAACTCTTTCTTTGTTTTGGAGATTTCAAATAATGATTTTCAAATTCAATTGAATCTAAAACACAAATAATTGGTTTACAGCATAGAAGAAACCCATGTATATGGGATATTATATACGGTTAGTTCATATATGAACTAACCGTATATCTAAAATTGCCCCGCTATTACGGTAAATTTCTATAGATAGAAAAAACAAAGCCCTTCCGTTTCATATCTAATTGTGAATTGAATATTCAATCACTAAAGAAATTCAATAAAAAAACGAAGAATTCAAAGAATGGTTCCAAATTTAAGGTAAGATAAGAACAAAGGTTATACAGATTCACAAAAAAAACTACGTAGGTAGAGACGAAAAAATAAATCTCGAAGTAATTCGTGTAGTTCCATAACTATAACTATTATTATTTTCAATTCGGAATTCTTCTTAATTACTTTAACGGAATAAATCTTGGTAATTGAATAATTAAGTCATAATTTATTGGTTGATTATATCATTAACTATTTCTTTATTTTATATTTAGGTTACGAGGAAATTATCATGAATCCAATTATTTCTGCTGCTTCCGTTATTGCTGCTGGGTTGGCTGTAGGGCTTGCTTCTATTGGACCAGGGGTTGGTCAAGGCACTGCTGCAGGGCAAGCTGTAGAAGGGATTGCACGACAACCAGAGGCAGAGGGAAAAATACGGGGTACTTTATTGCTTAGTCTGGCTTTTATGGAAGCTTTAACAATTTATGGGCTGGTTGTAGCATTAGCTCTTTTATTTGCTAATCCTTTTGTTTAATCCTAAAAAAAAAATAGAAAAAAAATACATATCCTTTTTTCCGTGGACTTGCTTTGCTGATCTTTCTTTTTCGAATTATATTAAGATTTCACACTCCTACAATTATATATCCGTTCGGATAAGAACACAGGGTAAGGACTAATTCAAGGCTGAAGAATTCACATACTGATTCGCCTTCTTTCTTCTCTTTTTTAGTCCAATGAACCCCCTTTTTTTTTTATTTTAAGAAAATTTTTCTAAAGTGTAAAAACTATAGAGATTTTGCAATTGACATAAGAACTGGTATCTAATTCTAATAAGTACCATTCTTATAGGGAATCTTCCAATTGATTGACCAATTCAAATAATATATATATATATTAACATTCTTATTATTATATTATTTTTTATTAATGTTTTAGTTTTAAATTACTAATAATTAATATTAATTATTAGTAAGTTATAGTAAAGAATGAAATTTTTATTATATATATTTATAATAGGAATCGTAGAAAGATAATTAGTCTATTCATAAGAGGAGATGAGATCATATGAAAAATATAACCGATTCTTTCCTTTGTTTGGGCTACTGGCCATCCGCCGGAAGTTTCGGGTTTAATACCGATATTTTAGCAACAAATCCGATAAATCTGAGTGTAGTGTTAGGTGTATTGGTCTTTTTTGGAAAGGGAGTGTGTGCGAGTTGTTTATTTCAAAGAATAGATTGGATCCAACCAAACTGCACTTTTTCATTATAACTAAGAAAATGTGCATAATCCCGCGAATTACTTCTGAATTTATTCAATTTTTTCAATAATTTAAGAAAAAAAAATATTTTAGAACCATAGCATTTCGTGATTTATTGGTAAATCCACTTTGATTCTCTATTAACCAATAATTTTGGACTATTACCATGGTTAAAGTGAATAGTTTGAAGTCTATACGCAGTGTAGTACTCTTTCTACCACTATGTTAATACAGAAATGAAATGGTTTCAATAAAATTATTCGAATTTTTTTCGATATAGAACACTCATGTCGATAAAATGACTTGAATCCTCTTTACGGCGAGAAATTGAAAAAACGGGTGAATTTAACCCTCCCTTTTATGCAATGCGTAATCGATGACCTATGTATAAATTAATAAGAATTCTTTGGATTTGAAGAAAAAAAACAACTTTGCTGACATATATTTGTTTGGTCAGAAGAGTCCTCCAAATATTCTGGTCTTATATTGGTAATTCTTTTCAATATTTTTAAAAATATAAATAGAGAAGAGAGGATAGACTCATTACATAAAAAAAAATAGG